GAATTGAGTTGTAGACATGAAAGCGTAGGAACTCAACGGGATTCCCTTCTTTGTTTATCTGATTTGAGGGGAAAGGGCCCGTTGGGTTCCTAAGAATCAGAGTCTTTTTTTCGTCTAAATGGCAAATAAATTCTATTTTTTGTTTGTCCACTACTTTATTGTCCATCATAAATCGAAAAAAGTTCCGATCTATCTGGAAAACCGAAACCAAGACTAGGAATTTTTGCCGAACAGGATCCAAAATCATTACTCTTTCGACACAAGAAAGGGGTGTAGAAAATTCCCTTTCTTATGTCGAAGACTAGGAAGACAAATAATGCCTCCTATAATTTTTTGTTCCCCTCATTTATAGTTTGTTCTATTACCCGCCTACTTAGGCTAATATTTATCCCAATTGTATTCGATTTCAATATTCAAATAGAATAAAATGGATCCGTTTTATGACATTTAAATCTGGCACTGGCAATAGTAACATAGTTGTACCAATTCAATTTGGCTAAAAAAACAAAGAAAGGGGTGGTAAAGTCAAATAGAATAGTCTTTTTCAAACAAAAATCGACTTATTATGACTAGGAATGCGGTCCAAAGGATTCCCCCAAGCTCGTAGAAAAAGAGTAAATAAATAAAAGGTTTTTCAGAATTTCTTTTTTTTGATCATCCAAAATTGACAACAAGAATTTTGTTCTTTTTCCAAATCGGATGCCGATAAATCCGCGAGTCTAAAAATTCATTTCGGCCAATTGAACCTTCTCGAACTGTTTCTTTTTAAGAACCAAAAAGATTTGTGCCAAAATAACAGATGCCAAGAAGAACAAAAGACCTTGGACACGGAATGGATCTTGAAGTACTATTTCTGCATCTCCCTGACCAAATCCACCTACATTAGGATTACTCGTTAATGGTTGATCCAATTTGATGGATTCACCCTCTGAAACAAGAAGTTCTGGTCCTGGAGGGATAATATCAACCACTTTACGTCCATCGGATGGATCTGTTATGGTTAGTTCATATCCGCCTTTTTCTTTTCGTATGATTTTACTTACTATACCTGCTCCTGTAGCATTATAAACTGTATTGTTACTCTTGCTTCCGTCGGGATAAATCTGACCCCTTCCCCTATTCCCCCCTACATATATAGGGTATTTTAAGAAGTGAACATCTTTCTTAGTAGCGGGGTCTGGGGAAAGAATAGGAAAGGTGATTTCACTATATTTCTGCCCAGGGACAGGCCCTATCACAAGAATATTTTTTTTATTAGGTCGATAGCTCTGAAAAGACAAATTGCCTATCTTTTCTTTCATCTCGGGAGAAATACGATCGGAAGGAGCTAATTCAAACCCCTCCGGTAAAATAAGAACAGCCCCTACATTCAAACCCCCTTTCTTACCATTAGCAAGAACTTGTTTCACTTGCTTATCATAAGGAATTCGAACAACTGCTTCAAATACAGTATCAGGAAGTACCGTTTGTGGAACCTCAATATCCACAGGCTTATTAGCTAAATGGCAATTCGCACATACAATACGCCCAGTCGCTTCTCGTGGATTTTCATAACCCTGCTGCGCAAAAATGGGATATGCACTTGAAATGGATGTCCAAGTCATGATATATATCATGAGCGATATGGAAATAAATCGAGTAATCTGTTCCTTTATCCAAGAAAAAATATTTCTAGTTTGCATGGTCTAATCATTGATCCGAAAATTTCTACAATAAATTGGGGTAGGTCGCTAGTATAGTTCCCTATCCACGATTTTGCTATTTACTGGAATCATTTTATTGGAATACTATAGGATGAAAATCCCCCGGATAGAAAGTTTGAATGCTTATGAAGAACTACAAAGAAAGAAACATTCTAATTGATTAGATTAATTGATTAGATTAATATGGGTAGATCGTTTATCAATCATTCATTGAATGATAAATAACTACAAGTGACGGAGATACACGATTTAAATAACGAAAAATCCAATATTTAAAAATAGTATCGAGAATAACTGGAAAAGTGCAAACAAGACCAGATAAAATTTGATCATTATGAACAAATCCAAAATCTTTGTAGACAGAACCAATCATTAGTTCCCAACCGTGGGGAGAATGAAATCCAATACATAAATCGGTTACTAAAAGAATCGAAAAAGCTTTTACTGTATCACTTAAGTTATATAGGAATTCCTGAGCCCAAGAGTTAAGAATAACAAGTTCTTCATTACCTAAAATAGAATAACCGCTTAGAATAACAAAACAGATTATATTTGTCGAGAAGTGCAAAATCGTATGGATACGAGCCTCATTGTGTATCTTGATTAATTGGATCGTTTCTTTGTGGATTCCTATAGGAAGCTTTTGTAGATGTGTCTCCGAGTATTCCTTGATCATTTCGTCCAAGAAGAGGATTTCCTCTAATTCGATGAACTTTTCTAGAATACTTTTTTCTTGAATATCATTCAAAAAAATTTCGGATTGACCAGTATTCGACCAATTAATAACCCAAGATTCCATACTTTTCGTAAATGAGAGAGAAATCCACCAGGGCAAAAATACTATAGATGCAAGATACAAAAGAGGAGTGAATGCTTTCTTTTTTGCCATTTTTCACCTGTGAATTTGTAATTTACCCACTTCATTTGTCAACTCTATGTCATCTAATATTTCTTTCAAACAGGAGTTCGAGACAAGGTATCAAACCTATGAATCTATTTGATTTTGTTTGAATCTAGAAAGAATCAAGAAATAGACTAATACTCCACTTCGAATTTGAATGAAGAAATAATCAAAAATACTGTTTCCAGATATCTATATCTCAATGCATCAAATTCCAAACAAGTGTCTCCTTTCGATGAATGACCGAAAGAAGTACTTTAAGTAATGAATATTATTGAGATTTGGAGACAAAAGAACCCCTTTTCTAGCAAAATATCCAACATGTCGAAAAAATTCCAACAATTCCCCATAGCCAAGAATAGAATAATTGAGAGAAAAATATTGTGATGCTCAAAAAAATGAGCAGTAAAACAAGACAGAAATGAGCCAGTTCTTATTATGTAAGAAAACCCATTATTGGTTAATAAAGAGCACAAACGAAAGGATAAACAAAGTCGATTGACAAAAAGGAAATAATTTACAAGATCGGATTTATCTGCCTCTAAAGTATCACTTCCAAGAAATATTGAACTTCAAAAAAAGAGAACTTTCTTTCTTTCGAAATCGTTTGATATATGAGATGAATTGAATCTAGTAGTTCAATTTGTCACTTGTTTCAATTGAGTTGCATGGATTTGTATACGTATAAAAAACTACAAAAAAAAACAGTTTTGTTTTATAGTTGTTCCATATACGCGTGCTTTGGCTCGACTGTTAGAAAAAGGGGATTCTTTCTTTTTTCCCTCCTGCTGAGAAAGCATTCGTTCTTCAGCCCCCCATTTTTCTCAAAAGACTTCAATTGGTACGCGCAAGAAATAGGCCAATTCCGCGGCTTTTTGTTCAATTTCTCGTGGAGTCAAATTCTCATCAGTAGGGGTCAACGGAATATCCCCCCAGCCCCTGATGTCCATATAAAGGACACGACGGGCAGAAATACCCTCTTTAACTTCTATTCGAACGGATTGAATATCTTTTATAAGGAATCGGAGGAATATGCGACGATTTTTTCCAGGAAACCCCCAACGAAAAATACACACTATTCCTTCCTTTCTATCGAATCGATCATAACCACTACCTACATTCCAGGAAATTGTGCACCACAAATAGGAACTAATAAAGAGACCTGCGATCCCGTAGAAATACATCACAAGCCCTTGTGGAAAAAATGGGATTTCCTGAGACGGATCAAAAGCGACCAAATGTTTACCAAGATAACTGGAAAGTCCAACCAATAAGAATCCTAATGAACCTAAAAAAACGATAAGGGCCCAGAAAAAATTACTTAATTTTCGAGACCCCCTTAGAAGTTCTATCCATATATCTTCTGATCGCCAACTCATACTTGCTCCGATTGCATTTTATTGGAATTGAGAGAATACCCCACACTTTTTTGTTTCCGAAGGAACTCTCATCAACTAGCACTAGTTTGATGTGAACTAGCACTAGTTTGATGTGAACCTTTAGGAGTAATTCATCAAATTAGTTAGATCTAAAATAATAACATACCCTTCATATGATCCCAATCTACATATTGATATACATATAGATCCACCAACTTTATAGTTTAGGTATCCAGCCATCCGGATCTATTTGAAACTAGCTAGAATTCATTTTCGCATAGATCATTTTCTGCAGGCATAAGGGCTTTTTCCTTTATTTTATGTTCGGAAATCAGATTTTATACCCTATTTCCCGAACGAAATATCTGTGTTATAACAAGTTTAAGTTTCAAAAAAATGGATGAGGTTGGGGCCCTTCAGATCTAAATAATCTTGTTTTTTTGAACATGAAGAAATAAAGAAGCCATTGCAATGGCCGGAAATACTAGGCCTACTAAAGGCACAAAAATAGAGGGAAAATGGAAAGTTGTCATAAAATGGGGTACCTCGATTTACTATTTGTACCTGTTATTATTTTTTTTTAATATCATTATTTTATATATATACTAATTATATATAAGAATAAGAATTGTAATTATTATGAATTCGTAGTTATTATTAAGAAATTCAATTTGAAAATTCTTATTTAAAGATAGAAGTATCTAGATATCTAAGTGAGTATATAGAATAAGTCCAAGGAATGGACAACTAAATAAATGGACTTATTCATCTTTCTACATCAAAGATACGTATGATAATCCACTTTAGTATTTTTCTTCCTTTCTTTGTGTTTTCTTCTTGTTTTCAAATTTCATAAAGAAGGAGTTTCTTCGAAATCGTCGAAAGATTCGTTGAAATCATCGAAAGATTCGTTATATCTATCTTTTCTATCCATTGAATTGTAATTCAAAGGAACCAAGGCGTGGAACTTAAATAACTGACTTAGAACACTTTTTAAAAGCGGACGTGGTAAGACTA